TCTCTTTGGGATCTGATACTACACCGCTGCTCAATATCTTAGTGGATCGACTCTATCACATAAGTTGATTCCTAATTTTTATCTCATATCATGACATAAGTAAGAGTAAGCAGTTCTTTACCGTATCGGCCCAAAAACTCGCGAATTGATCTTTACGGTGCTTCCTCTAACAATTAATTAGATCCTTTATCCATAGAATAAAGTATTATGGGCATATCTATTTCTTCATATTTCGGCTTATATGAAGTCTCCTTCTTTGCTACAGCTGATAAAAATCGTTGTTTTGTACGATATATATGTAGAAAGCCCTTTTTTTAGTATTTACTATCCGATTTTTGCTTTTCCTCTTCTTTCTATAGTGGAGATAGTCGCACGTAATGACAGATCACGGCCATATTATTAAAAGCTTGTGGTAAGAATGGGTTTCGTTCTAGTGCCCGGAAATAATATTCCAAAGCTTTCGTATGTTCTCCGTTGCTTGTGTGGATAAGGCCTATGTTATAGAGTATATAACTTCGATCATAGGGATCAATTTCGAGTCGCGTAGCTTCATAATAATTTTGTAAAGCTTCCGCATAATTTCCTTCGGATTGAGCAGACATCCGTTACGGTCGTTCATTCTATTCAAAGAATCCCCGTTCCAGAACCGTACTTGAGATTTTCACCTCATACGGCTCCTCCCTTCTGTGCATAATGATAATAATCCATGGAATCAAAATGCAATATTCTCACTATAAACTGAGAGGGGCTAGCGTTTTACAATAAATCTCTAGCCAACCCTCCTGCAAGAGGTATTTTCTTAACACCAAGCGCGTTGGTGCTATATAGAAAAGGTAACTCCAACAATTTCTTTGTCCTCAACGCTCCCTATTTCCAGGAATTAGTCACTTCAACGATCTTCGATGGTTATACGGGTATCCAAAGTACGAACGAGATGGATGTTTGTTGTCCCAACCACTCTTGGTAGTCCCGATCCCGATAAGGAAAAGGGGTAATTTATAACAAAGTTTTCGTGTTGTTGATTCCTAAGTGTAGTGCCTCTTCCCCTATGCTGCCTATTGGTACTAGTGGAATGGGATGGGACCTTAATACAGAACCTATTGGCGTAACCTTTCGCTTAAAACTAAAATCGAAAATGGAAGCGTCTGAGGCTGCATCAACCGAGGATACACGACAGAAGGAATTGTTCTATATTTGAAACTTCACCTTCAACAAGCGTAGGTTTATTTCAATAATATTTTTTCTTTCTATCCCGAATCCTGTGCCTTTCTCGTAAGACTGAGAACGATAAAGAAATGAAAAAAATCAAATCGCACCATCTCTGTAATAGGTAAATGCCTCTTTTTCTCCTGAAGTTGTCGGAATTATTCGTAATAAAATATTGGCTACAATTGAAAAGGTCTTATCAATAAAATTTCCATTTATCCGCGATCTAGGCATAGTTAACAATCCATTCGATAATTCTTCGCATTACCTCTCGCGGGAAAAGAATCCCACAAAAAAGGAATTGTACAGTACGAAATAACATAAAAAAAGACTCATTCTAAAAAAGGATGTCCTTCCGCTCAAATTTTCCTTTTTCACAGGAATCGATAGGAAGAAATATTTGAATCCGATTGGATTTCAGCCAAAGAAATCCAGTAGCAGTAGTATACCAATGAACAGAACTATTACTATTTCATCTAAGTGGAAGAATCAAGGAATTTGTCTTACAGATTATGATAACTCATAGGAGTTAGTTTTAATTGGATTATGATCCAAAGAGGAAAAAGAATCAAATACAAATAATCTAATCATTTTTTTTAATAGAATAACCATCCATTTTGTGCGCATAGCGTGTATACACTATACAATCGAAATTCAAACCTGGTATGATTCCTGAATTTGTAATAGATCCATGAAGTAAGGAGTTGTTGAGAAATCTTAAACTGGAAAGAGGGGCATTTTTTTTTAATTCCTATGGAACCCTATAAATAGAACCACGGTCCAGCTGTAATCATAGTATAAAATATGAATTCATCAGATCAGACGATTCGTTCCAATTCATTGGTTTAATCCGGTATAAATATCAGAAAAAGACGACTCAAAACAAACAAAAGATATATCATGTTTTTAATGGCTTTTCACAAGAAATAAGTTTTTTTTATCCTTTCCGAAGGAAGATCTTTCTTTGATGAAAAGTTTTCTATTTTTTCTATTCTATTTATAATTTTTTATAATTTTTATAATAGATAGGTCATACCTATACTGCAACAATATGAATACTGCAATACTCTGAATGGCTCGCTATTCACTCGGTTTCGGGGTCATAATCATAAGATTCTGTAGGAGAGATGGCCGAGCGGTTCAAGGCGTAGCATTGGAACTGCTATGTAGGCTTTTGTTTACCGAGGGTTCGAATCCCTCTCTTTCCGTACCTTCACCTAATTCACGAACATTACTGACTGCAACGTATCAAATCAAATAAGAACAATAGATACCATTATTATTCCAACAAACAATTAGAACTTTCTTTAATTTTTATATCGATTTTCTATTTTATATTCCTAATTGTGATTGCTGCGGTACACAAAATCTTGGAAAGAGTAGCCAAAGCATGAAAATATTCCCTCGATCCATTTTTGATACATGAATGAATGGTAGAAAAATCCAGACCCCCTTTACCTTAGGTCGATTTACTTCGCCAAAAAGGGGGTCTAAATTCTCCGAACCCTTTCTTATTTTAGTTAGGTTCAAGTTTGGCGGGAATAATATTCTACGACTCGCAACTCCTTTATTTTCAAACCGACCCGCTTACGATCTATTATTTGATTGACAGATCCTTTATATTGGGATGAGTGAAGGGTCAAATGTTGTGGCAATTTCTTGTTGGGGGATGAATCAAGATAATTTTTAATAAGAGCTCTAGATTTTTGTTCATCCCTTGTAGTAATAATATCTCCCGGTTTGCATCGATAACTTGGTATATCTACTATACGGCCATTAACCAAAATATGCCTATGATTAACTAATTGTCGGGCTCCAGGAATGGTCGAAGCCATATCTAATCGAAAAAGTATGTTATCCAAACGCATTTCAAGTAATTGTAGTAAAACCTGACCCGTTGATCCTTTGGCTTTTCCAGCGAGATGAACGTATTTAAGTAATTGTCTCTCTGTCAGACCATAATGAAAACGCAGCTTTTGTTTTTCTTCTAGACGAATACGATATTGAGATTTTTTCGGGCGCCGCGATGGGTTTCTAAGATCACTTCCGGGTGTTGGGTTCCCGGCTGTTAGTCCCGGTAAAACACCCAGACGGCGTATTTTTTTGAAACGAGGCCCTCGGTAACGAGACATAAAGACTCCTTATTTTATTTAAATTGGATTTTACAGAATAAACCTAAATTAAGACTGAACTAAACGATAAACGAAGCTAAATCCATTGTAGTACTGTATTACAAGAATGAGATGAATTGTATCTATCCAGACTCTTTTTTATATATATAGGAAGTTAGGTATTTATTTGTTCGGTAGAGATCTAATTGCTCCGATCCATTTTTTATTCATAGTTGGAAATTTTTACGCCATAATGGATCAGCGATCCTTGGAGAAGAAGAAGTCTTTAAAATATTCCTTTAGTTCAAGGAGACATTATTAATTATGTATTATGTAAAAAAAAGAACAAAGAGAAAAAGCCGGCTATCGGAATCGAACCGATGACCATCGCATTACAAATGCGATGCTCTAACCTCTGAGCTAAGCAGGCTCACATAGAAAAAATTGTGCTGTGCATAGGACTTTAGTAAACTGCTAAAATCTTAGCTATTGCCTATATAATAATTCATAATGATGAATATACTATTATGTAATATATAGAATATTATATGATATATATCATATAAAAAGTAAATATGGAGGAAAAAGCCCGCCATGCTAATTGATAAGATATGGCTTTAGACCTGTCTTTGTTTATGCATGTAAAACTTTTTTAATCCCTTTCTTTTCTTTTTACATCAAGACGGCATTACTGCGAGCCCGAATACGGTAAGATGATGATGGCCTATTCGGGGGTTCCGAGCTCGTCAAACTCGAACTCGACCCAGTTTCCTAATCAAGCAGCTTTCCCGGGGGCGGCTCAACAGGCCCAGCTGCAGGCGCCAGCACCGGAAGAAGTTGCCCACCCCGCTCCCAATCAACGACAGCTCGGGGTATTTCACGCCGGATTCCCACCCAGGAGCGGGTTCCCTTCCTTACTACACAGATCCACTTGGCCGTTTCGATCCAGCAAGGGGAGACGGAGGAGGGCTTGGATCCGTGGGTTCTCCTCCCGATGGTTCAGATCCTTACCAGGATCCCCCTTTCGCGCCTTGAACAATGGGATTCGAAGGGGAAGGAACGAAGCCTTTGAACGAAAGACTCGAATGTAGAACGAGGTTCACCGGTCCCGCGAATGAGCTTCCACACCCCGGTTCCGGTCAATGGGAACGATATGGAAAAGAGGGACTTGAGATCGTTGGTTCGATGAATCCAGTTCATTACTTCCCCCACTTCGGATATAAGACAAGCGGAACGTTAAAAAATATACTACGATCATGAATTCTAAAAAATATACTACGATCATGATTCTAATTATACTTAGACAAGGGCACAAGGACGGCCCCTAGGGAAAAGATAAGGATAACGATTAAAGAAAGATAAGGAGACAATCCAGATTATGATTATATATAATAAAATGAGACATTCCTCTGGTTTCATTCGGAAAGGTAAGGAGAAAAAAGAATCGACCGTTCGAGTATTCCAAATATCGAGGTAAAAGTGAGAGTAAGAGAAGCATATATATGTGAGATATATCCATCCATATTGAATTGCAGATACATCAATGATAGAATCATTTTTGATTGGACTAAATACAAATACAGGTCCTACAATATATGAAAGAAAATAGACAAGAACTCAAACAAATAGGAGGAGATAGAAACACTTTTTCTTATATGGAAATGCATATCATAGAAATGCATATCTAAAGAATTCCATGTAAACGGCTCCAGAATAAATGAACAAAAAAAGGATGGCATCCTAACGAGATCCTGACGCTACGGACTTGATTGGATTGAGCCTTGGTATGGAAACATACTAAGTAACTTTCAAATTCAGAGAAACCCTGGAATTAAAAACGGGCAATCCTGAGCCAAATCCTGGTTTCAGAAAACAAAAAGGGTTCAGAAAGCAAGAATCAAGGATAGGTGCAGAGAGGAAGCTGTTCTAACGAATAGAGTTGACTGGGTTGATCGAGGAATCTATTTATTTAACCACCAGGATGAATACGACGTAATATAATATCAAAGATTAATTGCGATCCAAATCTTTATTGATTTTTTTTTTATATGCAAAATGGAAGAAGTCTTGGAATGAATTCCAAGTTTAAGTAAGAATCGAATATTCACTGATCAAATAAGTCACTCCATAGTCTGATAGATCTTTTAAAGAACTAACTAATAAAGAACTAACGGATTGGACGAGAATAAAGATAGAGTCCCATTATACATGTCAACATCAATACCGGCAAAAATGAAATTTATAGTAAGAGGAAAATCCGTCGACTTTTGAAATCGTGAGGGTTCAAGTCCCTCTATCCCCAATAAAAAATTCGCTTTATTCCCTAACATTTATCTAACTATTTTTTATCCTTTTTTTTTTCAGCGTTCCATTCCAACATTAGTTATGTTTCTCAGCCATTCTACTCTTTCACAAATGGATCGCGGGAAAAAGGTTTCTCTCTTATCACAAGTCTTATGATATATACAATAATATGTGCAAATCAACATCTATGAGAAAGAAATCCCCATTTGAATCATTCACAGTCCGTATAATTATTTTTAGTTAAACTTAACTTACAAAGTATTTTCTTTGAAGATCCAACCAAGACCAATAAATTCCAGGGCCTGGGTAAGACTTTGTAATGCTTTTTTGAGTCTATTTAATTGACTGGCATATACCCAAGCCCTCTAACTAAATAGTATGGGGATGATGCATCGGGAAGAGTCGGGATAGCTCAGTTGGTAGAGCAGAGGACTGAAAATCCTCGTGTCACCAGTTCAAATCTGGTTCCTGGCATGTGGTTAATAATGGATACTGATATGAATTAATCAATATGGATCGATATAATATATTACTAGTCTACGTGATACATACTTATCGTTTGTATATATAAAAATATATCCTTTTCTAGAGATATGCCCCATATTTTTTTAGGTGAGTGAAGAGCATAAGCATATATATATAGTTAAAGATAGTTAAAGAAAAGAATAGATTCTGGTTCCTCTTCTTTTTTGTTTGTTCATATGGTACCTCCTCTTGTTAAAAAAGAATGTTAATATATGAATCTCCGAAAAGTTAAATTTTTTTAGTTGGTTTTAAATTTGAAAAGTCTAGAGCGGTAGAACCTGGGGAATATATAAGATTCATTTCAGATACAGTACACAAAAGGTAACCCAATCCCTTTTCATTTCTTTCTATTTTATTTATTTCATATTATATTTCTTCACGCCCCCTACCCTCTAGAGCCCATATAAGCGATGTGCGCGGTACAAAGTTCGTTTCGCTCTTTTGGTTCATTTTATTGGCCCGGCTCATCCGAAATAAATAGATTCCAAATTGGGCAATATCAACGAAGCCCTATTTATTTACTTTTTCTTCTTCGCGTCGCGCGCATACAATATGAGAGTCCAACGACTCTGTTTGATCTAGAACAGAATGTAAAAATATTCCTTGAATATCCGGAATCGGAGAAGTGAAGATTAGTTTATTCAATGAGCATCTTGGATTTCGTAGAAATTTGGGGCAATATAATCCTTACGTAAAGGACACCCTATCCAACTTTCGGGCATCAAAATACGTTTCAGGCGGGGGTGATTATCATAATAGATTCCCAACATATCATATGATTCCCGTTCTTGAAAATCCGCGCTTTTCCAAATCCAGAAAACAGACGGGATTCGGGGGTTCTCCCTTGGGGCAAATACTTTTATGCATACCTCTTCGGGTTGATCCACACCATACTGTATTCTCGTAAGATGATACACACTAGCTAACAGTCCGCCCGGTGCTACATCATATGCACACTGGGAGCGTAGATAATTGTAACCATATACATATAAAATGACAGCAATGGAGTGCCAATCCTCGGGTTTTATTTGTAAAGTTTCTATTCCTTGGTAATCGAAGCCCAAAGATCTATGAACTAGCCTATGCTTGACTAGCCAAGCAGACAAACGACCTTGCATCTTTTTGATCTCTCCCGGATTTTCATTTGTATAAATTAAGTTTAATGAATGAAGTATAAATTCACATTTACGATGAAATTTATGAAAATGGACCCGCCGCTTGTTATTTTGAATAAAAACATCCCAAGCATCCTGTGTCTAATTCACGAATTCGCGGGAAGATACTGAATTTTTGTATTTTAAAAATGTTTCATTTTCATAAGGGATCTCGGAAGTAGACGGCGATTGATAGAGTA